TAAATTGAAAGTATATTATTTATTACTAAATTTTTAGTAGGTATATTTTCCCAAAAAAAAAAATGTTTTGATGAGCATTTTTTTATATCTTTTTAAATTTACTGGCAGTAAAAACTGTCATTGTTAACGCCAAAAATATTCTACTTTGCTTTTAAATTAAATTTAAAAACTAAATGAAAAATTACTAAAACCAGGCGTTTCTATAACATTAGCCACTAGATAAAAAAATTATAACCATATAACACGGAGCACAGAGTAAAATACTTAACATATAACATACTTATACAGGCATATTTATAACTTCTAGCACATCGAGCACCGAGCGTAATTAGCTTTAAAAGGCCAAAAGGAGAAATGAAACTTATTTTACAAGTTGTAGTTAATGAGGTTGTATCTCACCACAATAGATATTTTACTTAATTTAAGAGTACCACACATGAAATGTATTTTAGGAGTAGGGAGGGAGGGAAGCTACTTTTTTTTTTTTTTTCTTCTGGTTTAATGAGCTTTTTAAAAATTACTGCCCTGCAGTGTGCCTATTTATTTATAAGTTTGATTCTGGCTTGCATTTTGTTTAAATTTGTAAACCAAATATTAATATATAATACTTAATGTAGTTCATAGTAGTGGTTGATGTTGATTATCAAGTTTTTTGGAATCAGTTAAAATTTTTAGGCCCGGCTTAACTCGTGCCAGCCGCCGCGGTTATACGATGGGGTCTAATAAAATCTTTTGGTGGAATTAAGTAGAGTTTGTTTTTTTAAAATAATTTTTTAACTATTTATTTAAGGGTGAAATTTTTAAATATGTACTATAATAATTATAAAAAATTTTATATCTTTTGAAATAAAGGTTTAGACTAGGATTAGATACCCTATTATTCTTTATTATTAAGTGCCTGGGTAGTAGAGATATTTTTAAACCTAAAGAATTTGGCGGTACTTCATTCTTACTAGAGGAACCTGCTCTTGAATCGATATTCCACGATTAAATTTACATATTTTTGTTTTCAGTTTGTATACCGCCGTTGTCAGATTATTTTTAAAAAATATTATCTAATTAGCTCATTGCTGTGACATCAGGTCAAGGTGCAGCCGATGAATATGGGAGTAGTGGGTTACAATAAAATTAATTTATTACAGATTAATATTTGTATAAATATTATGAAGGTGGATTTAGTAGTAAAATAGAAATAAAAGGTTTATATGAAATGAGCTCTGAAGTGTGTACACATCGCCCGTCGCTCTCTTCTCTAAGGAGAGATAAGTCGTAACATAGTAGATGTACTGGAAAGTGCCTCTAGATAGTCAGAGTATAGCTAAATAGTTGAGCAGTTCATTTACACTGAATTAATTTCTGTGCAATTCAGAATACTCTGAAAATATAATTATTGCTTAATATATTAGGAAAAGTAATTTTAAGGGTTTAAATTAAGTAACTAGTAGTGAATAGTTGAGTTAGCGATAGTAAAATAGTACTGAAAAGGAAATATGAAATAATATGAAAATTTAATTTTAAAATAGCAGATATTAGTAATCGTACCTTGTGTATCAGGGGGCTATTAATAAATTTTATTTATTTAAAATTCCCAAAAGAGAAAGATCTAATAGCCCGCAAATGTTTATGTATCATTATAATTTTTAACGGGTTATTAGTAGTGAAATATTAATCGGTTTCTTTGATATTTGGTTCCCTAAGAAATAAATTTAATTTACTTTTTTGTTAATTTTGTCTAAATTAATAGTAAAGATAACATAAAGGTTAGGGCTTGAGGGATTAGCTTCTAGCCCTATTAACAATTATGTGTAATTTGTGAGAAAGAGTTATGTTTTTATGCTTAGAAATAGCAATAAGTAAAAATAGTGTTATAATTTACATTTATTATGAAATTATTTTTTATAAAATTCACATTTTTTATTAGGGTAAGTACTAAATTTTAATAAGAATTTAAATAATATAGTTATGAGTAGAAATTTATTGCAAATTGTTATTTTTTTTGTAAATTATGATTAAGGAACTCGGCAAATATATTTTTCGCCTGTTTATCAAAAACATCTCCTTATGATATAATATAAGGTATAGCCTGCTCTATGAATTGTTTTAAATGGCCGCGGTATTTTGACCGTGCGAAGGTAGCATAATCATTAGTCTTTTAATTGAAGGCTGGTATGAATGGCTGGACGAGAAAATTTCTGTCTCTATCATAAAATTTGAATTTTATTTTTAAGTGAAAAAGCTTAAATAATTTTGAGGGACGATAAGACCCTATGGATCTTTATATGAATTTATAATAAAAAGATTGGAGAGTTACGGCTTATTATAAATAAATATTGTGTTGGGGCGACTGAAAGAAATAAATATCTCTTTTTAATAATAAATATAACTTTATAGAAGTATAATGACCCTTAATTTTGGTTTATAAGACTAAGTTACCCTAGGGATAACAGCGTAATTTTTTCAGAGAGTTCTTATCGATGAAAAAGTTTGCGACCTCGATGTTGGATTAAGATATCCTTATGGCGCAGCTGTTATAAAGGAAAGTCTGTTCGACTTTTAAATTCTTACATGATCTGAGTTCAAACCGGCGTGAGCCAGGTTGGTTTCTATCTTCAAATTTTTTATTTCATTTTAGTACGAAAGGATTAAATGGGGAGAGTATAGCTTTATAATTAGAATAATATTAATATCTTTTACTAATTTGGCAGAGAAGTGTGTTAGATTTAGAATCTATTTATGTGAATATATCACAATTAGTACCTCAGCTTATGAGGGGTGTTTTTTTTATTAAGTTACTTAATATCTGGTATTGGTGTTCTTGTTGGGGTTGCATTTTTAACTCTTTTTGAGCGAAAATTATTGGGGTACATTCAATTACGAAAGGGTCCTAATAAGGTTGGATTTGCAGGATTTTTACAACCTTTTGCTGATGCTATTAAATTATTTACAAAGGAACAAACCTTCCCTTTTATATCTAATTATTTACCTTATTATATCGCCCCGGTTATTAGTTTGAGTGTTTCTTTGTTAGTCTGAGTTTCAGTTCCATGGGGTAGGGTCATACTTAATAGTGACTTAATAGTACTATTTTTTCTTTGTTGTATTAGTGTAGGGGTATATACTCTTATAGCAGCAGGATGATCTTCTAATTCAAAATACTCCTTACTAGGAGCATTACGAGCGGTGGCTCAAACTATTTCTTATGAAGTAAGTCTAGCTTTGATTTTATTGTCTTTTATTTTATTAATTTCGGGTTATAATACATCTTTGTTTACATTAAATCAACATTATATTTGATTTTTTTTTATTAGTCCTTTACTAGCTCTTTTATGATTAGTATCTTGCTTAGCGGAGACAAACCGTACGCCATTTGATTTTGCGGAGGGTGAATCTGAGTTAGTTTCTGGTTATAACACCGAATATAGAAGTGGTGGTTTCGCATTAATTATATTGTCAGAGTATACTAGTATTTTATTTATAAGTGTTTTATTTGTTTTAATTTTTTTGGGGGGTTGATCATATCTATTTTTGTTAAAATTTTTATTAGTAGTATTTATTTTTGTATGGGTTCGAGGCACACTGCCTCGATTCCGTTATGATAAATTAATATTTTTAGCATGAAAGTCGTTTTTGCCAATTTCTCTGAATTATTTATTGTTTTTTTCAGGATATGTGTTAATATTTTAATTCATTGCATTAAGAAATCTAAATTATTAAAGGAGTTGAACCTTTATCTCTTATTTTCAAGACAAGCGCTTTCCCATCAGCTAAACAATTTTAAATTAAGTTATCTCATAATTTGAGTAATAGAGGGTTAATAAAATAGTAAGAAAAGTATACTAAAGTTAGGATTTGGCCTGTTAGAATATAGGGTTCTTCTACTGGTCGAGCTCCAATTCAAGTTAATAAAATTACAGTAGCTACTAAAGATCAGAAGTAGATTTGATTAATAGGGTAAAACTCTAAACCACGAAATTTTCTATGATGAAAGATTGGCAGAATTCTTAGAATTAGAATTGATATTAATAAAGCTACAACCCCCCCCAATTTATTTGGAATTGATCGAAGAATAGCATATGCAAACAAAAAGTACCATTCAGGTTGAATGTGAGCTGGGGTGACTAGTGGATTAGCAGGGATAAAATTATCTGGGTCTCCTAATAAATAGGGGTCTAGTAGGCTAAGGGTTACTAAGCTTATTAGTATAATTATAAAGCCTACTAAATCTTTGATGCTAAAATAAGGATGAAAAGGAACCCTATCTATATCACTGGTGATACCAATTGGGTTATTTGACCCCGTCTGGTGTAAAAATAATAAATGAATTATAGTTGTTCCTGCAATTATAAATGGTAGTAAAAAATGAATTGTAAAAAATCGTGTTAGTGTTGGGTTATCTACTGCGAACCCCCCTCAAATTCATTGAACAATATTATCTCCTACATAGGGGATAGCAGATACTAGATTGGTAATTACAGTAGCTCCTCAAAACGATATTTGGCCCCACGGTAAAACATACCCTATAAAAGCTGCTCCTATAACTAATAGTAAAAGTAGGATTCCAACAAATCATGTTAAGGTAAACAAATAGGACCCATAGTATATTCCTCGTCCAATGTGAAGATATAGGCAAATAAAGAAAAAAGATGCCCCGTTAGCATGTATTGTTCGTAGCATTCATCCATAATTAACGTCTCGACAGATATGGGCCACACTAGAGAAGGCTAGATCTAAGTGAGCAGAGTAGTGTATTGCTAAGAACAACCCAGTAATAATTTGAACCCCCAAACATAGGCCTAATAGAGAACCAAAATTTCATCAAATATTGATGTTTGATGGGGCTGGTAAGTCAATTAGTGCATTGTTAATAATCTTTATTAAAGGATGAGATTTTCGTAGAGTTAACATTATTTTTGCAGGCGGAGGGGTCTACTATCAAATTTAGTAATGTTGACTACTACTAATAAACACAATAAAAGATAAGAGATTAAAAATAGGCTTATTTGAAATAACAGGGGGTTGTAGATCTTTACTAGAAATATTTTATAGTTGATTAGACATACTCAATCGTGTCTTATTAGGTTACTTCTTGGGTTTTCTAGGTACAAATAAATGCAAGGCAGGGTTATTCTAATGGCAGCCCCCCCAATCCATATCCAAGGGCTAATATTAAATATTTCATTTGATGCTAATCTAGAGATATAGATGAACAATACTAGTAAACCCCCCAAAAAAATTAAAAAAAGTGTGTATGAAAATCAATAATTTAGAAACAATGTCCCAGATAGCAGGCAGATTAAGATACTTTGAATCATTAGTCTTATTCCTATTGAGAGGGGGTGAGTGAGGGTTATGAATAAAAAAGAGTTTAATAATAGGAAAGTTGATAGAATACTATATATTAACATTATAAAATAACAAGAAATAGTTTAAGAAGAATATAAGCTTTGGAAGCTTACGGTGTATGTTATTTATTTTCTTGATAACACCTTAAAAGAATCAATCTTATCTTTGATTTACAAGACCAATATTTTTTCTAAACTATTAAGGTTTATTTGGGTAATGTTAAATAGCTTTTTAAATTTGCCAGGATGACTATATTTAGGGTTGATTATGGTTTTAAGTGGTGTATGAGTGTTTGTGTTTTACCGTCGGCATCTCTTAGCTGTTTTAATAAGATTAGAAGGAATGATATTGGGACAATTTTTTTTGTTATGTAATATATTTGCTTTGTTGGGTTACGAATTTTATTTTTTGCTAGTTTTTCTAGTTCTTATGGTTTGTGAAGCAGCATTAGGGTTAGCTATCTTAATTTCAATTGTTCGGTCGCACGGTAGTGACTATTTTAATTCTTTTACTACTTTACAATGTTAAAAATTTTATTAATAACATTGTTTTTGATCCCAGTGATTTTGTTTGAGGGTTGGGCAAAGGTAATTTTAGGGATTTTAATAATTTGTATGTATTGATGAATGGGGGGCGTAAGTATAAGTAACCTATTTTTTTTTGATATATCTTTTAATACAGTCTCTTACGTTCTTGTTTTATTGTTGGTGTGATTATTGTCTTTAATATTAATAAGAAGTTACAAGCTAGAGCACACATTTATAAACAGGGTATTTTTATTTACATTATTTTTACTTTTGTTATTCTTGGAGCTAAGATTTTTAGTTAGAGACTATTTATTTTTTTATGTTATGTTCGAGTCATCTCTGATTCCTACTTATTTACTTATTTTAGGGTGGGGGTACCAGCCCGAGCGGTTACAAGCTAGCTTATATTTTTTGTTTTACACCTTAATTGCATCTTTGCCTCTGTTGATTTGTTTTTTTATTATAGGCTCAGACTTAGGTACTTTAAATATGTGTTACATGGGGTTTTATTCTTATTTAACAAATTCTTTGTTTTACGGGGTTTTGATACTGGCTTTTCTAGTTAAAATACCCATGTATTTTTTTCATTTGTGGCTACCTAAGGCTCATGTAGAAGCGCCTATTGCCGGTTCTATGATTTTAGCTGGAATTTTATTAAAACTAGGGGGTTACGGGTTAATGCGGGTGTTATGTGTTAACCTTTCTGAGGCTATCACCTGAGCACCCTTGGTTATTAGAATCAGAATGGTAGGGGCTTTATTAACTAGATTTATTTGTTTATGCCAAAGAGATATTAAATCTTTAATTGCGTATTCTTCAGTAGCTCATATAGGGTTGGTCCTTGGTGGGGTATACAGTTTATATTTTTGGGGGTGAAACGGTGCATTAATTATAATAGTTGCGCATGGGTTAGCTTCTTCTGGTATATTTTGTTTAGCTAATATATCTTATGAGCGGGTAGGTTCACGGAGTCTTCTATTAACTCGTGGGCTACTTAGTCTATTTCCTAGATTAACTATTTGATGATTTTTACTTTCTTCGGTAAATATAGCAGCTCCTCCCTCCCTCAATTTATTTGGTGAGATCTCTTTGATTAATTCTCTAGCAAGTTGAAGAGTTTGGGTTATAATTCTAGTTAGTTTTGTTTCATTTTTTGCTGCAGCGTATTCACTTTATTTATATTCTTCTTCTCAACACGGGTCTTCAGTTAATTCTGTTATTTCAAGAAACCCCCCCTCCCTCCGGGAGCTGTTATTAAGATTACTTCATTGATTTCCTTTAAATTTATTGATTTTATTAAATTGAGATTGAGTCTATTTCCATAGTTTAATTAGAATAGGGGCTTGTGGCGCCCTAGGTGTGTTAGCACTGGAGATCGTGAATGTTTTGTCATTTTATCATATTATTGCTAGATGTTTTTATTTTATAAGATTATCCGTCTTACTTCTAGGGTTGAGTGTGGTGGGTGTCCAAAGCAGAAACTTTATTGAGTTTAATTTCTTTTGTATTAACGGGGTTAGCCTATCAGGAGTTTTTTTACTAGATTGAATTTCTTGTTTTTTTATCAGTCTAGTCCTTTTTATTTCGGCGACTGTGGTTGTATATAGAGGGAGCTATATAAGTAGAGATTTAAATGCTAACCGGTTTATTTTAATTGTTGCAGGGTTTGTATTTACCATAGTTTTACTAATTACTAGTCCTAACCTGCTTAGAATTTTATTAGGATGAGATGGTTTGGGTTTAGTATCGTATGCCTTGGTTATCTATTATCAAAATAGAAAGTCTTCTGCAGCAGGGATATTAACGGCTTTATCTAATCGTATTGGGGATGTTTGTTTTCTATTGGCGATTGCTTGATGAATGATATTAGGGGATTTTAGATTTTTACCTTATATTCAATGAACTATTTTATTTGACTCTCATTCTTTGATAATTTTATCTTTTGTTATTATTTTAGCTGGGATGACTAAGAGAGCCCAGATCCCGTTTTCAGCTTGATTGCCAGCAGCTATAGCTGCTCCGACCCCTGTGTCTGCTCTTGTGCACTCGTCTACTTTAGTAACTGCTGGAGTCTATTTGCTAATTCGATTTTATAGTCTATTAGAAGGAACTTTAATATTAGAGGTCTTATTATGCTTATCTTCCGGGACAATGTTTATGGCTGGTTTAGCAGCCTTATATGAGTACGATTTAAAAAAAATCATTGCTCTATCAACTTTAAGTCAACTGGGTGTGATAATGTTTTCTTTAGCTATGGGCTTTCCTTTGTTAGCTTTTTTTCATTTATTAATGCATGCTTTATTTAAGGCCTTATTATTTTTGTGCGCAGGAGTATTTATTCATCAAGTAGGGGGCTGGCAAGATATTCGTAGTATAGGGGGAGTTAGTTTTAGATTTCCTCTTACTAGAAGTTATTTTAACATAGCTAATTTAGCTTTGTGTGGTATGCCTTTTTTAGCTGGGTTTTATTCTAAGGATGCTATTATCGAATCAGCTCTAATAAGTAATATAAATAGTTTTATTTTGATTTTATTAATCATTTCTACTATTTTCACAGCTGTTTATTCAATCCGTTTAACTTATTTTTCTATATTAACCTTACCTAGTTTTAATGTATTGACAAATTTTTTGGATGAAGATATTAATATAGTTAATCCTATATTTTTTTTGGGATTGGGGGGTATTATAGGGGGAGCCCTATTTAGTTGATTACTATTTCCTCACCCTCTTTTAGTTAGACTCCCCACATCTATTAAAATAACAGCTTTGATTTGTGGGGTTGGAGGAGGGTTTTTAAGAATTTTATTTTTTGGGGGTGGGGCAGCCAGCAACTATTTAAGAGGGTATAATTATAAGAACTTTATTGCCATGATATGGTTTTTACCTTTATTATCAGGGCAGCTAACTAGTAAAATTAATCTACCTGCAGGAAATTTAGTAAGAACTTCTTTAGATCAAGGCTGACTCGAAAAAATAGGTGCTCAAGGGGTCTATCAAAGAGTGCTGCTTCAGTCTAATTATATTAGTTTATTGCAGAAGTCTTCGTTAAAGTCTTATTTTTTTTTATTTATTTGTTGTCTTTTTTTAGGCTTACTGTTTGTTGTGTAGGTTTTTATAGCTTATATAGAGCGTAGCACTGAAGATGCTAATGAAATCCTAGGATTTAAAAACATACTACTAAAAATTAAAATTTTATTTTTACAATGAAAATGTAATGTTTTGAATAAACTATAGTGGTAAGAATACAAACGGAGTTTAACCGCTTAAAACAAGAGTTAGCAGCTCTGTTTTTTCTTTTATTCTCTTGATTGAGAAGAATTTAACTTCTTAAGGAATCATTAACAGTGATTTGCTTATCGTTAGCTTCAATCAATAAGTTAGGGTTAAGCAACCATAAATTTAGGTCGAAACTAAATGCAATATTTCGCTTCTAACTTAAGGAAGACTAGAAGTAGTACTTTTTGGATGCAAACCAAATGTTATGTTTAACTACATCCCTTATTCTGATCAATCTAGTGCCCCTTGATTTCACTCGTGGTATAAGCCTATTAATAATACAAGAATGAAAAAAAATAGGGTGATCCCTCAGTAATAAGTTCTCAAAAGAAGCGGGTTAAATGCGAATGGTATTAGAAGTGCAATTTCTACATCAAAGATAAGAAAAATTATGGCAACCAAAAAAAAGCGAAGGGAGAAAGGGATACGCGCATTAGCTAGAGGGTCAAACCCGCATTCAAATGGAGAGCTTTTTTCTCGATCGTTAAATGTTTTTTTTGATAGTACTCTAGCAGCAATTATTATCAATGTCACAATACTAAAAAATATAGCTGAAATTATATATATAGATAAGATTACTCCTTCCGTAAAGACGGTCCTATTGATTGGAAGTCAATTATACAAATATACTAAAAGAGTAAAATTAGGGTTACCCCCCTCATCAGTAAATCGAAATATAGAGGAAGAGTCAAACGACATCTACAAAATGTCAATACCAGGCAGCAGCCTCAAATCCAAAGTGATGCTCATTAGAAAAGTGATGAGATATATGACGTACCAAGCAGATTAGTAAGAAACTAGTTCCAATTAATACATGTAATCCATGGAATCCTGTTGCTACATAAAACGAAGAGCCATATACCCCATCAGCGATGGTGAAGGGGGCTTCTACATATTCAAATGCTTGTAACATAGTAAAGTACACACCTAGGGCTACTGTAAGAGTTAGGCCTTGTTTGCATTGTGAGTAGTTATTTTCTATTAATCCGTGGTGGGCTCAGGTGATCACTACGCCAGAGGCTAATAAAATGGCTGTATTTAATAGGGGAATTTGGAACGGGTTAAAGGGTTGAATACCCGCAGGAGGCCAGCAGGCCCCTAACTCTGCAGCAGGCGCTAATCTGCTATGAAAAAAAGCCCAAAAAAATGATGCGAAGAACAAGACTTCGGATACAATAAAAAGAATTATTCCCCATCGCAATCCTAGAGTAACTAGGTAGGTATGCTGGCCTTGAAAGGTTCCCTCCCGAGTAATATCTCGTCATCATTGAAATATAACCATAATAGTAATGGTTACTCCTAGCAAAAATAAGTTAATATCGAATGTGTGAAATCACTGCGCGATACCGCTAGTTAAAATTATAGCGCCTGCTGCACCTAGAATAGGCCATGGGCTTTGATCTACTAAATGAAAAGGTTGATTTGTTTTTGTTATCATTATTGTGTCTCACTAGAATAAAGTGTACTTAGAATAGCAAATACATACGCCTGAATGACAGCTACTGCTGATTCTAACGTTAATAATAGTACTTGAGTTGAGATTAATAAGGTTAAAATTAAATTTGAGCTGTTGGGACCTTGATTTCCCAAAAGAGTTAATAATAAGTGGCCTGCAATTATGTTGGCTGCTAATCGTACTGCCAGAGTCCCAGGCCGAATCAAATTTCTGATAGTTTCAATACATACCATAAAAGGCATAAGAATCGAGGGGGTACCTTGAGGTACTAAATGCGCAAATATATGTTGTGTATGGTTGATTCATCCGTAGCATATGAATCTAATTCACAGGGGAAGAGATATAGCCAATGTTATTGAGAGGTGACTTGTTCTTGTAAAAATATATGGAAATAATCCCAAAAAGTTATTAAATACAATAAAAATAAATAGTCTAATAAATATTAGAGTTCTTCCTATCGAGTGTAAGTTTAATAAAGTTTTAAATTCTAAATATAAAGAGTTTATTAGCTGGGATCATGCGAAGTGAATTCGTCTTGGAATAAATCAAAAAATACAGGGTAAAAATATAAACACTAAAAAAGAACTAAGTCAATTTAAAGGCAACCCTAAAGAGGTAGAGGGGTCAAATACAGAGAATAAGTTAGTTATCATTTTCAGTTAAATGAGGGTATTGCTTTTTGGTTTGCAGTTTGTGAGTTATAAAAACAATTGAAGTGAAAATAAATAAAGCTAATTGTAATTAAATAAATTAAAACAAATAAAATAAACAAACCTAGTCAATTAAGAGGGGCTATTTGTGGGATTAGATATCGTCTTAAAAAGTAGACTTCTTAAGCTTGACAAGCTTATGTTTTTACTTAAACTAGATTTCTTCATAAGAAACAATCGTGATGTGTTATAATTGAGTTTAAGAGACTCATGCTTCCTTTCAGCCATCTTATGTTAATTAGAAGAGATTCATCCCAAAAAATTTTTTGTGGTAATACTTTCAACTACAATAGGTATGAAGCTATGGTTAGCCCCACAGATTTCTGAGCATTGCCCAAAAAATAACCCAGGCCGATTAATGAATAAACTTAATTGGTTAAGTCGGCCTGGGACTGCGTCTACCTTTACCCCTAGAGAGGGGATCGTTCAAGAGTGTAGAACATCGGCTGCACTAACTAGCAGGCGGATTTGTGTGTTAAAAGGAACTACTAATCGGTTATCTACATCAAGTAGCCGAAATTCATTTGTTAATAGATCTTGAGTAGGGGTTATATAAGAATCAAATTCAATGTTTGTAAAATCTGAATATTCATAGCTTCAATATCACTGGTGGCCTATGGCCTTAATTGTTAAAGACGGTTCATTTACTTCATCAAGTAGATACAATAATCGAAGAGAAGGAAGAGCAATAGAGATTAGAATTAAAGCTGGAAATACTGTCCAGATAATTTCAATTAGTTGCCCGTCTAGTAAGTATCGGTTGGTGAATGAATTAATTACTAGTCTTCTTATAAAATAACCTACTAAAATAGTGATAAGGATTAATAATAATATTGCATGGTCGTGAAAAAAAATAAGTTGTTCTATTAAAGGTGAAGCGCCGTCTTGGAACCCAAGTTGAAGTCATGTTGCCATTGTGTTCTAAAAGAGAAAATTTCATTCTCATGTATGGAGCTTAAATCCATTGCACTTATCTGCCATTTTAGAAATGTGTGATATGAGGTAACTCCATGTAACTGTGATCAGCAGGGGGGAGGTTGTGGCTTCACTCAATTGATGAGGTTAAATTAAGCGAAAAAATAACAGGACGTTGGGTGATTATCGCCTCTCAGATAATAAAAATAAATCCTAATGTAGCGATAAAAGAGATTATAGAGCCAATTGAAGATACAACGTTTCATGAGGTATAAGCGTCAGGATAATCTGAGTATCGACGAGGTATGCCAGCAAGCCCTAAAAAATGCTGCGGGAAAAAAGTTAAGTTTACCCCTACAAATATTGTAAAAAAGTGGATTTTTAATCAAGTAGGGTTTATTGTTACTCCCGCAAATAATGGGAATCAATGAGTAAATCCTGCTAAAATTGCAAAAACTGCTCCTATAGAGAGTACATAGTGAAAGTGGGCCACTACATAATAAGTATCATGTAAAATGATATCAATTCTCGAGTTAGCCAAAACAACTCCTGTTAGGCCTCCCACTGTAAATAAGAATACAAACCCTATAGCTCATAATAACGCTGGGGAGAATGTAAATTGTGTGCCATGCAGGGTTCCTAGTCAACTAAAAATTTTAATACCTGTGGGCACGGCAATAATTATAGTTGCTGCTGTAAAATACGCTCGCGTGTCTACGTCTATCCCCACGGTAAATATATGATGTGCTCAAACAACGAATCCAAGGACCCCAATTGCTAGCATAGCATAAATTATTCCTAACGTCCCAAAAGCTTCCTTTTTGCCACTTTCTTGACTAATAATGTGAGAGATTATACCAAATCCTGGTAGAATAAGAATATAAACTTCAGGATGGCCAAAAAATCAAAAAAGGTGTTGGTACAAAATTGGGTCCCCTCCCCCAGCCGGGTCAAAAAAAGAGGTGTTTAAGTTTCGGTCTGTCAATAGCATAGTGATTGCCCCAGCAAGGACTGGCAGGGAGAGTAATAAAAGCAAGGCAGTAATTGCTACAGACCACACGAATAGCGGAATACGGTCTAGAGATATACCTGCAGTTCGTATATTAATGATTGTTGTAATAAAATTAATCGCCCCCAAAATAGAAGAAATACCAGCCAAATGTAGAGAAAAAATTCTCAGATCTACTGAGGCTCCTGCATGTGCGATGCCTCCCGATAGAGGAGGATACACTGTTCAGCCGGTACCTGCCCCTCTTTCTACAGCACCGCCAGCTAATAGTAGCGTTAAAGCAGGTGGTAGTAGCCAAAATCTTATATTATTTAGTCGAGGGAAAGCTATATCAGGAGCTCCTAATATAAGAGGTACTAATCAATTTCCAAACCCCCCAATCAAAATAGGTATCACCATAAAAAAAATTATAATAAAAGCGTGAGCAGTGACTACCACGTTATAAATTTGATCATCCCCAATTAGGCTTCCTGGCTGGCCTAACTCTGCCCGAATTAAAAGACTTAGTGCAGTTCCTACTATTCCTGCTCAAGCTCCAAAAATAAAATAAAGTGTGCCAATGTCCTTATGGTTTGTTGAATAAAGTCAACGTCGCAATATAGTGGCTGAATAAGGTGTTAGACTGTAAATCTAATTATGAGATTAACATTCTCCTATATTATTGGTTTTATAGTTTAAAAAAAATTTAAGAGTGCAAATCTTAAGATGCTATAAGAGCTAAAATCTAAGAATTATTCTTAATTCAAGCTTTGAAGGCTTATAGTTTATTTTAACTTAAGACTTTGTTTTATATTAAGTAAAATCAGTTACATAATAATAGGCCAAAGATAGAAATATATGATGAGCAAATAACTATGGGTGCTAGTTTAAAATTTAATTTTTTTGTTCATGTGATTTTTCTATATAAAAGATTTCTACTGAAGGAGATTCGTAGGTAATAATAAAGGGTAATTAGGGTAGAGAGAATTAATACTATCAATCTAGCAATTATTATAATAGCTCTAGCGTTCTTAATAATAAGCCATTTGGGTAAAAAGCCCAAAAAGGGTGGTAACCCTCCCAAAGAGAATATATTTAAAAAAAGTAGTAGTTTAACGCCAGGACTTAGAGAGTGGTTTGAATTAATTTGAGATATTGAGGTTAATTGGTATAAATTAAATAACTGGGCCATGGAGGATAAAATAATCACATACACAAAAAAATAAATTCATATCAGCGAGTTATTAAGCAGAGAGGCAAACAGTAATCACCCGATATGATTGATTGACGAGAAGGCTATTATTGAACGCAAAAGATTTAAATTGAATCCCCCCAAACTCCCCACAAGGCCTCTTAATATGGCAGTTAGTAAAATGAATTTGGCGGGGGTGAAGGGGATGGTGGATAGTAATAAGAGGGGGTTAATTTTTTGGATAGTAGCTAGAATAAAAAATTTATTTCAAGAAAGTCCTTCTGCAACAGCAGGAAATCACATATGGAAAGGCGAAGCCCCTAATTTTAGTAGTAGTCTTATTATTAAAATAATAATAATAGAATGAGATGAATAGTTAAAATAAAAAAGTCTAAATAAAGCTCTGAATATAAAAATTACAGAAGCTAGTGCTTGAATTAAGAAATATTTTAACCCTGCTTCTGTTAATTGTTGGTTATTTTTTGTTATCATAATTGGGATAAAGCTTAAAAGATTCAGCTCTAGCCCCACCCACGCTGAGAACCATGAATTTGAAGAGATTACAATTGATAGTCTTAATATTAATAAAGAAAAAAAACATAGGAATCGAGGATTGATCAAAATTAATAAAGAGAGTAACCCTATCAGTGGGGTATGAGCCCATTAGCTTAACTATAGCTTACTTTATTTGTTAATGTAGAGAGCATAAGAGGTTTTGATTCTCTAAGCGTTAGTGCAATTCTATCACAAATAATTGAGGTAATAAATTACATTATTTACCCTATCAAGGTAATCCTTTTAGTCAGGCACTCAATT